GAAAAGCCAAACGTGTAGTGATTTTGACTAAAAACTCACAGAATCGCGATCCTTATAGTGATACAAAGGATACTGATAATACTAAAAAAAAAGAATTGGCTTTAATACGTTATTCACAACAACCTGATTTTCGGCGAGACATAATTAAAGGATCAATGCGCGCTCAAAGACGTAAAACAGTTACTTGGAAACTCTTTCAAAGAAGTGTGCATTCTCCCCTTTTTTTGGACAAAATGGAGAAACTCTCGTTCTTTTCTTTTGATATTTTCGAGTCAATGAAAATATTTTTTATGTTCAAAAATTCGATGCGAAAAAAGACAGAATTCACAATTTCGGATTATAGAGAGGAAAAGACAAAAGAAAGTGAGAAGAAAAAAGAGGAGAACAAAAGAAAAAAAGAAAAAGAGGAAAAAAGACGTATAGAAATAGGAGAAGCCTGGGATAGCATTATATTTGCCCAAGCAATACGAGGTTTTTTATTAATAACCCAATCAATTCTTAGAAAATATATTCTTTTACCTTCATTGATAATAACTAAAAATATCGTTCGTATATTATTATTTCAATTTCCTGAATGGTCAGAAGATTTTAAAGATTGGAATAAAGAAATGTATATTAAATGTACCTATAATGGCGTTCAATTATCCGAAACTGAATTTCCCCAAAAATGGATAACAGATGGTATTCAGATAAAGATCTTATTTCCTTTTCGTCTGAAACCTTGGCACAGATCGAAAGTACGATCCACTGAAAAGGAAAAAGATCCATTGAAAAAAAAAGTGAAAAAAAAAAACTTTTGTTTTTTAACAATTTTTGGAATGGAAGTAGAATTGCCCTTTTCTGGTTATCCCCGCAATCGAATTGCGTTTTTTGATCCCATTTTTAAAGAACTAAAAAAAAAAATGAAAAAATTGAAAAATCGTTTTTTTTTATTTCTAAAAATTTTAAATGAAAGAACAAAAGGGTTTCTAACCATCTTAAAAGAAAGAGCAAAATGGATCATCAAAAGTATTTTTAAAAACATTCGATTTCTAAATGAAAAAATAAAAAAGTTAGGAATTTTTTTATTTTTAGTTCGATTCAAAAAAATATATGAATTGAGTGAAAGCAAAAAAGATTCAAGAATAAAAAAGAATAATCGAATGATTTACGAATCACCCATTCTAATTCAATCTATTAATTGGACAGATTGTTCATTGACAGAAAAAAAAATAAAAGATCTGAATAATAAAACAAAGACAATCATAAAGCAAATAGAAAAAATGACAAAAGAAAAGAAAAGAGGGTTTTTAATTTCAGAGATCAATATTAATTCGAACAAAACCACTTATGATGCTAAACGATTAGAATTCAAAAAAAATATTTTGCAGATATTACAAAGAAGAAATATTCGATTAACCCGTAAATCGTATTGTTTTTTGAAATTTTTCATAGAAAGGGTATGGATAGATCTCTTTCTTTGTATCATTAGTATTCCTAGGATCAATGTACAACTTTTTCTTGAATCAACAAAAAAAATTAAAAAAAAATCGATTTACAATAAAAAAAGAAATGCGGAGAAAACAAATCAAAGTATAATTAACTTTCTTTCGATTATACACAAATCTTGTAATACTACGAATACGAATTCACGAAATTCTTATGACGTATCTTCTTTGTCCCAGGCATATGTATTTTTTAAATTATCCCAAACCCAAGTTATTAACGTAAATAAGTATAAATTAAAATCCGTTTTTGAATATCATGGAAGATCTTTTTTTATTAAGAATGAAATAAAAGATGATTTTTGGGGAATACAAGGAATATTTCATTCCAAATTAACACATAAGAACCTTCCCGATTCGGTAATGCATCAATGGAGAAATTGGTTAAAGGTTCATTATCAATATGATTTATCTCAGAGTAGATGGTCTAGATTAGTACCACAAAACTGGAGAAATAGAATTTATGAGCATCTTGTGGATCAAAAGAAAGATTTAACCAAATATGATCCATATGAAAATGAAAAAATACGATTAACTCTTTACAAAAAGAAAAAACAACAAGTAGACTTATTAAAATTAAAAAAAAAAAAAATGAAAAAACAATATGGATATGATCTTTTGTTATATGAATCTATTAATTATACAGATAAGAAAGAATCATATATTTATGGATATAGATCACCATTCCAAGCAAACAAAAGACAAGCGATTTCTTATACTTACAACACGCGTAAAAAAAAACTCTTTGATATAACGGGCGATATATCTATCCAAAATTATATAGCGGAAGATGGTATTCTAGATATCGATAAAAATCTGGATAGAAAGTATTTTGATTGGATGGGAATGAATGTAGAAATACTAAATAATTCTATATCGAATCTGAAATTTTGGTTCTTTTTGAAATTTGTGATATTTTATGATGCATATAGGAGTAACCCGTGGATCATACCAATAAAATTCCTTTTTTTCCATTTTTATGTAAATAAAAATGTTAGTGAAACTAAAAACATTATTGAAAAGAAAAGAAGAATAGATATTTTGAAATCATCGAAAAAAAAATCTCTTGAATTCGAGTTAGAGACTCGAAATCCAGTAAAAGCAGGATACGCGAGTAAAGTAGATCTTAAATCATCTTTCTCCAACCAAGAAAAAGATATTGAAGAAAATTTTGGAGCATCAGACAAGAAAAAAGGTGGTAAAGGTATAAATAAAAAGAAATACACGAACAAGATAGAAGCAGAACTCCAGTTCTTACTAAGAAAGTATTGGGGTTTTCATTTGAATTGGACAGGTTCCTTAAATCAAAGAGTAATGAATAATGTCAAAGTATATTGTCTCCTGATTAGATTGAAAAATCTAAAAGAAATTGTTATAGCCTCTATTCAAAGGGGAGAACTAAGTCTAGATATTATGATGATTCAGAATCAGAAGGATTTGGCTCTTACAGGATTGAAAAAAAATAAAGAATTGATAAAAAGAGGAATATTTATTATTGAACCAGTTCGCCTGTCTAGAAAAAACACTGAACCATTTTTTATCTATCAAACCACAGGCCTTTCGTTGATTTATAAGAATAAGCGACAAATTAATCAAAGAAACCCACAAAAAAGTCATCTTGATAAGAATAAATTTCATAAATATATTCCAAGAACAAAAGATCAAAAGATAACAGAAAATAAAGAAAAAATAAATCATTATAATTTATTCGTTCCTGAAAATATTTTATCCGCTAGACGTCGTAGAGAATTGAGAATTCTAATTTGTTTCAATCTTAGGAATAGAAATAGTGTAGATAGATTTTACAATGAGAATAAAGTAAATAATTGCAGTGAAATTTTGGCTAAAAATCAAGATCTTGAGATCGAAAAAAAAAAACGAATAAATTGTAAATTATTTCTTTGGCCAAATTTTCGATTAGAAGATTTAGCTTGTATAAATAGCTATTGGTTTGATACCCATAATGGAAGCCGTTTCAGTATAGTAAGGATACATATGTATCCGCGCTTGAAAATTCGGTAATCTACATTTTTCTTCTATATTACCATAATATATCTGTTATGTGAAGACAAATGGATATATCTAAAATACATAAATGCGCGTAAGCACTGTGGCATTGATACTAATTCAATGATATATCCATTAAATTAAAAAATGAATCAACAAAATCGTCTTATTTTTATTTGAATGAGTATACAATATAATTTTTGATTTTGTGAAGCCATAAATATAGTATTTTTTTTCTATTTGAATTAGATTGCTTAATAATATTAATAATAATAATAATTCATTTGATTTGAAAAAAATCAAGAATTCTTCAGGAATTAAAGATTTTTTTCTATACAAAATTCAAAATTAGTGTCATTACTATTACTGATCAATAAAAATATCTATAAAAAAGGAGGGGGAGAGGAAAGCTTTGATTTTTTTTTATGGTAAAAAATTCATTTATACCGGTTATTTCACAAGAAAAAACAGAAGAAAACCCAGGATCAGTTGAATTTCAAGTATTCAATTTCACTAATAAGATACGAAAACTTACTTCACATTTTGAATTGCACCGAAAAGACTATTTATCTCAAAGAGGTTTACGTAAAATTTTGGGAAAACGGCAACGACTACTGTCTTATTTGTCAAAGAAAAATCGAATACGTTATAAAAAATTAATAAATCAGTTGGATATTCGGGAGTCAAAAATTCGTTAATTTCAAGAGTCATTTTTCAATTATTCGATTTATTATATTAGATCTTCAATTTTGATGAACTTTTTTTTTAAGCGATTCATGGAATAATGAATCGAGGAAAAACTTATGAATGTCCCAGCTACAAGAAAAGATCTCATGATAGTCAATATGGGGCCTCACCACCCATCAATGCATGGTGTTCTTCGACTTATTGTTACTCTGGATGGTGAGGATGTTATTGATTGTGAACCAATATTGGGTTATTTACACAGAGGAATGGAAAAAATTGCGGAAAACCGAACAATTATACAATATCTGCCTTATGTAACACGTTGGGATTATTTAGCTACTATGTTTACAGAAGCAATAACCGTAAATGGACCGGAACAGTTAGGAAATATTCAAGTCCCTAAAAGAGCCAGCTATATCCGAGTAATTATGTTGGAGTTGAGTCGTATAGCTTCTCACCTACTGTGGCTGGGACCTTTTATGGCAGATATTGGTGCACAAACTCCTTTCTTCTACATTTTCAGAGAAAGAGAATTAATATATGATCTATTCGAAGCTGCGACAGGTATGAGAATGATGCATAATTTTTTTCGTATCGGAGGAGTAGCAGTTGATCTACCTCATGGTTGGATAGATAAATGTTTTGATTTCTGCAATTATTTTTTTACAAGGGTTGTTGAATATCAAAAACTTATTACGCGAAATCCGATTTTTTTAGAACGGGTTGAGGGAGTAGGTGTTGTTGATGGCGAGGAAGTAATAAATTGGGGTTTATCAGGGCCGATGCTTCGGGCTTCCGGAATACAATGGGATCTACGTAAAGTTGATAATTATGAGTGTTATGAGCAATTTGATTGGGAAATCCAATGGCAAAAAGAAGGAGATTCATTAGCTCGTTATTTAGTTCGAATTGGTGAAATGATGGAATCCATAAAAATTATTCAGCAGGCTCTGGAGGGAATTCCCGGGGGGCCATATGAAAATTTAGAAATCCGTTGCTTTGATAGAGAAAAGGAGCCAGAATGGAATGATTTTGAATATCGATTCATTGGTAAAAAACCATCTCCTACTTTTGAATTGCCGAAACAAGAACTTTATGTAAGAGTTGAGGCCCCGAAAGGGGAATTAGGAATTTTTCTAATAGGGGATCAGAATGGTTTTCCTTGGAGATGGAAAATTCGTCCGCCCGGTTTTATCAATTTGCAAATTCTTCCTCAATTAGTTAAAAGAATGAAATTGGCTGATATTATGACAATACTCGGTAGCATAGATATCATTATGGGAGAAGTTGATCGTTGAAATGATAATTCATACAACAGAAGTCCAAGATATCAATTCTTTTTCCAGATTGGAATCTTTAAAAGAGATCTATGGAATTCTATGGGTACTTGTCCCTATTTTTATTCTTGTATTAGGAATCACAATAAGTATACTAGCAATTGTATGGTTAGAAAGAGAAATATCCGCAGGGATACAACAGCGTATTGGACCTGAATACGCCGGTCCTTTTGGAGTTCTTCAAGCTCTAGCAGACGGAACAAAACTACTTTTCAAAGAGAATCTTATTCCATCTAGGGGGGATATTCGTTTATTCAGTATCGGACCATCCATATCAGTAATATCCATTTTAATAAGCTATTCAGTAATTCCTTTTGGCTATAACTTTGTTTTATCTGATTTCAATATAGGTGTTTTTTTATGGATTGCTATTTCGAGTATTGCTCCCATTGGACTTCTTATGTCAGGATATGGGTCAAATAATAAATATTCTTTTTTGGGTGGTCTACGAGCTGCTGCTCAATCGATTAGTTATGAAATACCGTTAACTCTATGTGTCTTGTCGATATCTCTACGTGCGATTCGTTGAAACAGAAGTTTTTCAATGGTATTAGTATGCTCCTTTATAGTAAGAAAGGGGTCAAAGAAATTGAAAAGATATCTTCATTATCTTTCTTTTCTTTTTCACAATTCGTATTGAAGAACTAAATCAGATAGTTATATGAGTGAAATAAAACGGCTTCTAGTGAATAGTATTTATGAATACTATATTGAATACTATATTACTTATAGTTAATAGATAGTATAATGATTTGAAATTGCAGTAAAAATATTGAGTCTCATTTTCTATGTATAAGAATTTAATGAAATCCAATTATAAACAGAAGGAAGAGGCCATTTAACCCAAGATTGCATAATTAGTTATGCTGTCTTGAAGCGGGCTCAAAAGACCGACCTTATTTTATTGAGTTTCTACTACCATTTTTATGAATTATTATAAATGTATTAACATAAATAAGGGGGTTAACAAAAAATGAGTGGATGGCTAGAAACACCAAGATACACAAAGGATTAGTAAGGCAGATTTGTTAAATTATCCAAAAGAGAATTTATGCATAATAGAAAAGAATACTAATTGGGGCTTTAAGTTAGTAGAAAAAAAAAAAGCAGTACTCCCCACAACTTCGATCCAGAGTATGCCCCCATCCACTGATTAAATAAATTACTATCAGGAACGAAATAATCCTTTAATAAATTTTATTTTAAAATCTCTTTTGTACAAAAAAAAGAATAGGAACGAAAAAAACAAAAGAAATCAAAAACGAGAAGGGGATCGCTTTTTCGTTTTTGATTTCTTATATCTTTATTCATGGAGATCAAATTCATGTCATAATTCAGAAACAAATATGTAATTTTTTTTTCGTAATTGAAAAATGATGGAAGTTATTGATAATTCTAAAAGAGTATTTTATTGAAGAATTCTGTTATTACTCAAGAAATTTAAATTTGTATTTTTAAGGGATGAGATCAATTCAGAAGTACTTTTTGTATCTTTTATTAAAAATTATCTTTTTTAATAAATTCTTTTTATTAGAATAGAACAGACAGAATTTAATTGGTCTAATTTAGAACCGTCCGATAGATTTGAATCTTATCTATCTTAGTAGGGATATATCAAGAGATAGAAAATCGGCCCGGTCCTTAGATTTACTTAAGGCTTTCCAGGAGCCGTATGAGGTGAAAATCTCATGTACGGTTCTGTAATAGAGATGGAAACAGTAATGTTATCACCGACTAGGATTATCTAACAGTTTAAGTACAGTTGATATAATTGATGCGCAATCAAAATATGGTTTGTGGGGATGGAATTTGTGGCGTCAACCTATGGGTTTCATCGTTTTTCTAATTTCTTCCTTAGCGGAATGTGAAAGATTACCTTTTGATTTACCAGAAGCGGAAGAAGAATTAGTAGCGGGTTATCAAACAGAATATTCGGGTATCAAATTTGGTTTATTTTACGTTGCTTCCTATTTAAACCTATTAATTTCTTCATTATTTGTAACAGTTCTTTACTTGGGTGGTTCGAATATCTCTATTCCGTACATATTCGTTTCTGAGTTTTTTGAAATAAATAAAGCATATGGAGTTTTTGGAACTACAATTAGTATCTTTATTACACTAGCTAAAACTTATTTGTTCTTATTCGTTTCTATCATAACAAGATGGACTTTGCCTAGGCTAAGAATGGATCAATTATTAAATCTTGGGTGGAAGTTTCTTTTACCTATTTCTCTCGGTAATCTATTATTAACAACTTCGTCTCAACTGTTTTCACTGTAAAAGATTGATCTTCTATATCCATAATTTGTCTCAAACAAGAGAAAGAAATAAAACAAAAATATTCATATATATTCACGATATGTTCCTTATGGTAACTGGGTTCATGAATTATAGTCAACAAACAGTCCGAGCTGCAAGGTACATCGGTCAAAGTTTCATGATTACCTTATCTCATGCAAATCGTTTACCTGTAACTATTCAATATCCTTATGAAAAATTAATAACATCGGAACGTTTCCGCGGTCGAATCCATTTTGAATTTGATAAATGCATTGCTTGTGAAGTATGTGTTCGTGTATGTCCTATAGATTTACCCGTTGTTGATTGGAAACTGGAAACTGATATTCGAAAGAAACGATTGCTTAATTACAGTATTGATTTCGGAATCTGTATATTTTGTGGTAACTGTATTGAATATTGTCCAACAAATTGTTTATCAATGACTGAAGAATATGAACTTTCAACTTATGATCGTCACGAATTGAATTATAATCAAATTGCTTTGGGCCGTTTACCAATATCAATAATTGATGATTATACAATTAGAACAATTCAAATAAAAGAATTTTTTTTAATTAAATCCTTATAATAAGAAACTCATATAAATAAAATCATATTCTATATAGAAATAGAATAATATAAAATTGGATAATAGAAAATAAATAATATTAAAAAAAATGGAATAAATATTCGATTAAATATAAGATTCGAAGTATTCTAGATTATAGAAATATATTATTATAAAAATATATTCTATAAATAAATAGATAAATATATTATATAAGTATTAAATAGTTATATATATACTCTTAGTTTTAGTATAGTTTCAAACTACTCTTTCGTATAAAGAAAGACTGAAATGACATTGACTAAATAACTGTACCTATATAAATTCCCACTCCTTAGGGATTTATTTTTTTTTAATTCAATGCGAAGAGAAATTAAGTATATAAAATTTTTTCCTGGTCATATCAATAAGGTCATGAAATTTCGATTTATTTATCTTTATCTCTTTTTTTACATATAATGGATTTGCCCAAAACGTTACATGATTTTCTTTTAGTCTTTCTGGGATCAGGTCTTGTATTAGGAAGTCTAGGAGTAGTATTACTTACTAACCCAATTTTTTCTGCTTTTTCGTTGGGACTGGTTCTTGTTTGTATATCTTTATTCTATATTTTAGCAAACTCCCATTTTGTAGCTGCATCACAGCTACTTATTTACGTGGGAGCTATAAACGTTTTAATCATTTTTGCTTTGATGTTCATGAATGGTTCAGAATATTACCAAGATTTTCATCTTTGGACCGTCGGAGATGGAATTACTTTGATGGTTTGTACAAGTATTTTTGTTTCACTAATAACTACTATTCCAGATACATCGTGGTACGGGATTATTTGGACTACAAGACCAAATCATATTATAGAACAAGATTTGATAAGTACTAGTCAACAAATTGGAATTCATTTATCAACAGATTTTTTTCTTCCATTTGAACTCATTTCAATAATTCTTTTAGCTGCTTTGATAGGTGCAATTGGCGTAGCTCGCCAGTAATAAATCTTTAGAACTAGCAATATCAATCCCGATTCCATTTTCTTCGATTTTATCACATTTCCGTCGAATTCTATGTGAACGTGAAAGAAAAGAGTATTTATGCAGAAAATCATTTTTTTGCTAATATATTCTTTTGTTCCAGACTTGTTATATTCTTTAGTCAATCGAATCCGTTGAATTGTTGTTCATATTGAAATGAATCCAAATTGATAAGGAGTTGGTCAATGATGCTCGAACATGTACTTGTTTTGAGTGCCTATTTATTTTCTATCGGTATATATGGATTAATTACGAGCCGAAATATGGTTAGAGCCCTTATGTGTCTTGAACTTATACTGAATGCAGTTAATATAAATCTCGTAACCTTTTCTGATTTTTTTGATAATCGCCAATTAAAAGGAAATATTTTTTCAATTTTTGTTATAGCTATTGCAGCCGCTGAAGCAGCTATCGGATTGGCTATTGTTTCCTCAATTTCTCGTAACAGAAAATCTACCCTTATCAATCAATCAAATTTGTTGAATAAATAGTATTAATCATACTAAATCATAAAAAAAGTAGAATTTAGAATAGTGTAATATTTATCAATTCAAATTAGCATGCAGGCTACACAACTTATGATCATGTTTGCGAAAACATAAGAAATCAAAGTATCTTGGTTCTCTTCCTTTTTATAAATTGATCTAGACGTCGATTTTTATTAGCCAAATTTTGATAAATAAATCATTGATTCATCTGGTGTCTAAATATATGATTCATTTACGAGTTTACTAGATCGAAAATTTGCATTTTTGATGTTCAAAAATTACAATAGATCCAATGTCACATTCAGTAAAGATTTATGATACATGTATAGGATGTACTCAATGTGTCCGAGCCTGTCCTACAGATGTATTAGAAATGATACCTTGGGACGGATGTAAAGCTAAGCAAATAGCCTCCGCCCCAAGAACAGAGGACTGTGTTGGTTGTAAGAGGTGTGAATCCGCTTGTCCGACGGATTTTTTAAGTGTTCGGGTTTATTTATGGCATGAAACAACTCGAAGTATGGGTCTAGCTTATTGATACGTTTCAAAAAACACCACACGAATATGTTTTTTACTGGCAAAAGCCCGCGCTCAAAATAGAACAAAATCTTTTCTATTTTGAGCGCGGGCTTTTCTGGCCCAAGTGTATCTTATTTTTATCACGAATTACTTTCCTTGGTTAACAATAGTTGTAGTTTTGCCAATAGCCGGGGGTTCCTTAATTTTCTTATTTCCTCATAGAGGAAATAAGGTAATTAGGTGGTATACTATTTGTATATGTTTAATCAATCTCCTTCTAACAACCTATGTATTTTGTTATCATTTTCAATTAGATGATCCACTAATTCAACTCACGGATAATTATAAATGGATCAATTTTTTTGATTTTTACTGGAGATTAGGAATAGATGGACTTTCTATAGGACCCATTTTACTGACAGGATTTATTACCACTTTAGCTACTTTAGCGGCCCAGCCGGTTACTCGAGAATACCAATTATTCCATTTTCTGATGTTAGCAATGTATAGCGGTCAAATAGGACCATTTTCTTCTCGAGACATTTTACTTTTTTTCATTATGTGGGAATTGGAATTAATTCCCGTTTATCTACTTTTATCCATGTGGGGGGGGGAAAAACGTTTGTATTCAGCTACAAAGTTTATTTTGTACACTGCGGGAAGTTCCGTTTTTTTATTAATCGGAATTTTGGGTATCGGTTTATATGGGTCTAATGAACCAACATTAAATTTTGAAACATTAACTAATCAATCGTATCCCGTGGCGCTGGAAATAATATTCTATATGGGATTTCTTATTGCTTTTGCTGTCAAATCGCCGATTATACCCTTACATACATGGTTACCAGATACCCACGGAGAGGCACATTACAGCACTTGTATGCTTTTAGCCGGAATCTTGTTAAAAATGGGAGCATATGGGTTGGTTCGAATTAATATGGAATTATTGCCCCACGCTCATTCTATATTTTGCCCATGGTTAATGATATTAGGTTCCATTCAAATAATCTATGCCGCTTCAACATCTCTTGGTCAACGTAATTTAAAAAAAAGAATAGCTTATTCCTCGGTATCTCATATGGGTTTCCTAATTATAGGAATTGGTTCTATAAGCGATACGGGGCTCAACGGGGCCATTATACAAATAATATCTCATGGATTTATTGGCGCTGCACTTTTTTTCTTGGCGGGAACTAGTTATGATAGACTACGTCTTCTTTATCTTGACCAGATGGGCGGAATGGCAATCCCAATGCCAAAAATATTTACGGTTTTCACTATCTTATCGATGGCTTCTCTTGCATTGCCGGGCATGAGCGGTTTTGTTGCAGAATTAATCGTTTTTTTTGGAATAATTACCAGCCAAAAATATCTTTTAATGATAAAAATATTAATTACTTTTGTAACAGCAATTGGAATGATATTAACGCCTATTTATTCATTATCTATCTTACGGCAGATGTTCTATGGATACAAGCTTTTTAATACACCAAACTCTTATTTTTTTGATTCTGGGCCAAGAGAATTATTTATTTCCATTTCTATTCTTATACCCGTAATAGGTATTGGTATTTATCCAGATTTCATTTTCTCATTCTCAGTTGACAAGGTTGAAGCTATTCTATCTAATTTTTGATAGATAGTTTTTGTGAATAATTGAATAAAACAAAGAAAAGAAAGAAACCCTATGTAGAATGAAAAAAGAATATTTTTCAGTTGGATTTACTTAGAAAAAAATGAAATTGTAATCGAATATGTTTGTTATTTGTGAGAACCCCTTGAATCATTACATTACTTGATTTAAAGGGTTCTCGACGATTTATGGAAAGTATCCGCTTTCCATATTTGTATTTGTTAGGTTCTTTACTCATTTTAATTCAATTAGATGTAAATGAACCATAACTATGTAGTCCTATTCCTAATAGATTGATCCCAAAATAACATATCCAAATTATAAGAAAGCCTATAGAGGCCACTATTGAAGAATTTACACCTTCTAATTTCTTATTTTTTCGAGTATGTAAATAAATCGCAAATATAGTCCAAGTAATAAAGGCCCAAGTTTCCTTTGGATCCCAATTCCAATATGATCCCCACGCCTCATTAGCCCATACTGCTCCTGAAAGAATACCTATCGTTAAAAAGAGAAAACCTAGACTAATAATACGGTAACCCCAACAATCTAATTCTTGAATAAATTGAGACCTGTAATAATTTGTAGAAGAAGAAAAAGAAGTTTTTCGTAAAACATTCTTTCTTTCATTCATATTCAGATATTTTATTTCAGCAAAATCAAATGATTCATTTAAAAAACCCAAATTCTTGCTTTTACCAAGAATTTGTATGACTTTTTGAAATGTAATGACTAAAATTGCTACTGATAATAATGATCCACATAAAAGAGCTGCATATCCCAATATCATCATACTTACATGCATCATTAACCAATGGGATTGTAGGGCGGGTACTAATATTATGGATGGGTATATTTCGGTTAAAAGACCCGAAGTAGCAAAGCCTTGGGTAAAAGTAACACTTGGTGCGATTATTGTACTAAAATAGTTTTTTTTTTTCTTTTTAAAATTAAAAAAGGGAACCATATGAAAAATGGAAAAACCCCATGAAAGAAAGATTAACGATTCATATAAATCACTAAATGGTAAATGGCCCGAAAAAAACCAACGAGTAATTAACAATCCTATTATACAGAAAAAAGTCATTATCATGCCTTTTTTGGACGAATCATATAATCCTCGGATTTCATTAACAAATAAAGTTATCAAATGAATTGAAATCACAATTGATACGATTGAAAACGATATATGAGTTAATATATGCTCTAAAGTTGAAAATATCATATAGAAAATATCATATATATAATGAAAATAAAAATGGTTTGAATACTAAGAAAATCGGGAATTGAATTCATTATACGATTTATTCTTTTAGAAGATAAGATGTCATGCCGCCACTCGGACTCGAACCGAGATGCTCTAGCACTGCTTCCTAAGAGCAGCGTGTCTACCAATTTCACCATAGCGGCTTACTCGAACTCAGAATAACCAATTTTTAGTCAATCGTCGAGATTGAAAAAATCAATTAAAGTGCAATATTTTTTTACTAAACATTAAAGAAGTTCCCCAATTCTATCTAATTATTCTACTAAATAAAGAAATTTGCATTTAGTCTAATTCTAATATAGAAATAATCAAATATATAAATTAATACAGAATAAATTAAAATTCATAATATATATATCATAATATATCATAATATATAATCATATATATAGTAATTGAGTATTAGAATTGATTTTTTTTTAATGTAAAAAATATTCAAAATATGGAATCTTTCAATTTCAATAGGAATTTCGATTCTTATTGTTTTTTCATAATGCATTTCCATTTTTTCAATGAAAGAAAAAAAATGAATTTATGGATCAAAAATCTACATGAAAAAAATTTTGCATTTGGATTAGATATATTTCGTTTAGATTATATATTTAGAATATTGAATATATATTTAGAACATTCTATATATATTCAATATTCCATTTTACAATATTCTATTTTAGTAAATTATAGATAAATTATATATATTAAAAAATACTCTTTGAATCGAGCTAATTCAGATTATCCCAATGTTAGTATTTGTTACAAAAAAAACTTTTTGAGTTCCCCGTAAGAATCGATTGCGCTAATGAAAAAGCTTTTAATGCTGCCCAATATCCCTTTTTTTTCCAAAAGGTCTTCCGAATTCGTTTTTTTGATATAGAAGTGCGCTTTTTTGGAACTGCCATCCAACAAATATAGTTTTTTCATTGCCATAGTTTGATGTGAAAGACATTTCTTCTATAAATGAAAATGAAGTGTTCTTTAATTAGTCTTATATCTTATCTATCTTAATTCCCCCTTTCTTTTTGTTTTCTATATAAAGTAAAACATTGAGTATTATAACCTCTTATTACAAATTTATCCAAACATAGATATCCTTTTATCGTAATGTAACAAGTTCATTTTGGAACTAGTAACAAACAAAAAGTTTGATTTTATTGGGTCATCTTATATGAAGTGTTTTTATGATTCATATAAAAATAAACTAATGTTCTTAGTTTTGGTATAATTTTTTATCCTTACTCTATAGGTAAAAATTTTCGTATAATTGTAAAAAAAGTCAATTTTTTTTTTACAAATTTTGTTTTTGTTTGTTAATTATTAGTTATTAATAGTAATTTATTATTTATTCATTTTTTTTTTTTAATTGATTAACAAATAGTAATTAATATTACTAAAAAAAGAATTCCTTTTTAAGGGTTATTGGACCATTTTAACTTTGTGCTTTCCAATATTGGAAGTATTGTGCAAAGATTCAGAATAATTAATAATACAAAATTGTATTTCTCTATGCCCTTTTTATTAACCGAACCCTTTACAAAAGATATAAAAAACCAGCAAATAAGAAACTAAATGCATTAAGAATCTAAATCTTTTTTATTCTTTATTTTTTTTTTGTATGGAATATCCACATCAATCTTTATGGATCATACCTTTCACTCCACTTCCTGTTCCTATGTTAATAGGGATAGGCCTTCTACTTTTTCCC